CTGATATTTTTTAAACATATAACACTTTTTTTACTCTCAAAATACGTAAAATTCTTAATAAAGTTAAAAATAAAATAATTACCAACCCTAAAAATATAGATATTCTTATATAATATGATCTTTCATAACCTGAATAACCTAAAAATTTAAATCTTGTTTCCGAAGAAGCTTGCAAAAAAAAAAATATAGGCAATAAATATAAAACAACTAATTTAAAATGAAATTTTTCATTTGAACTTATTATACACATATAAATGAATAATACTAATAACCCACCAATATATACTAAAAACAAGATGTAACTGTATCATATATTGAAAAAGATTCTTATAATTATTACCACAAAAACTCTCGTAAAAAATAAAGAAATTCCTAGTGAAACAGGAGAGGAAGAAATAAATCTAATTATTAAAAAAATAGAAATCAATATTAATAAAGAATAAATATTCAAAAATAGAAATTAATCTATTTATTAACTCCCAAAGTTAATGTTTTTATAAACTATTTTTGATTGGTAAAAAGATTAAACTTCTTCTTAGATGCAAACTAAGTATTCTAAAAATAAATTATATTACCAACTAATCAAAAGATATAGATTAATCCTAAGTTAATTGCATTTTTTCTGCCAAGTTAAAAAAAATATTCCGATCCTTTCGTACTAAAAATATTAAAATAAAAGATAGAAACTGACCTGGCTCACGCCGGTCTGAACTCAGATCATGTAGGATAAAATTGTTCGAACAGAACAAATCTTTTTTGACGGCTAGCCATAAAGTTCCTAGTCCAACATCGAGGTCACAATCATAAAAAAAAATATAATGCTGTTATCCCTAAGGTAGTTTTATTATTCTTATAAAAAATCGATCAATGATAATTCGTAAAGTTATATGTTTACCTGTCGCCCCAACAAAAATATATAAATATCAAAACTCTAAGGGTCTTCTCGTCTTTTTTCTATAAAATGATATTTTCATCATTTAAATAAATTCAAAAAAAATCCTTTAAGATAGAATTACTTCATATTTCCTTTCATTCCAGACTTTAATTAGAAGCCAATTGATTATGCTACCTTAGCACAGTCAAGGTACTGCGGCCATTTAAAAAAAAATCACTGGGCAGAATTCATTTAAGATTATTTCCTTAAACTATGTTTTTGATAAACAGTTGAAATAATAATTGCCGAATTCCTAAAAAGATATTAATTATTTACTAATTTTAACAAAAAAAATATAAAAAAAAATAATTTTATAATTTTAAATTTTATTAAGATAAAAAAAATAAAACATTATTTTATCAAATACCTATAAAAAAATTATTTTATATAAAAAATAATAATATTTTACTATCCTCCTTTTAAAAAATCTAAATACTTTTTAAATGCCTTAAGTACTTAATACTTTTATTTAAAATCCAGTTATCATTACTAATGAAAATTTTTCATTCCTGTAAACAAATAATTAATAACTATGCCACGTTAATATTTTTTATTTACTTACCTAGTAATTTCGGGAAAAATTAAAAAATTACTTTATCGTTAAACACTTATACAAAAGGTATTAAAAAAAATCTTTTTAAAAATATCTATTAATAATTATTAAATAAATAATTATAAAAAAATTGAAAATACTAAAAAAATAGACCCTCTTATTGTAAATAAGAAATACTTAGTACTTTATTTTCTAGAATGGAGCAACTGAAGTTTCTGTGTTAGAGTGAAAATCAGGAGGTAAAAATAAATCTCATTCTCGTCTTATACCAGGAGCTACAGAAAAAAAGTGAAGTCCGTTCCGCAATAAAGGCTTCTCAAACAATAAAAACAAATATAATTACAGCAATAATTGAAAATAATGAACCAAAAGATGAAATTTGATTTCATTTATAATATGTATCAGGATAATCTACATATCGACGAGGTATTCCTGATAAACCTAAAAAATGTTGAGGGAAAAATGTTAAATTTACTGCAAAAAATATAACGAAAAAATGAGCTTTAGCTGTTCCTTCATGAAGAGTATAACCAGTTATTACAGGGAATCAATATACAAAACCAGCAAATAATGCAAACACTGCACCTATAGATAAAACATAATGAAAATGAGCAACTACATAGTATGTATCATGAAGTATAATATCCAAAGATGAATTAGACAAAACAATTCCTGTTAATCCACCAAGTGTAAATAAAAAAATAAATCCTAGAACTCAATACATTGAAGCACTAAAATGACAATGACTTCCATATAAAGTTATAAGTCATCTAAAAATTTTAATACCTGTAGGAACCGCAATAATTATTGTAGCAGCAGTAAAATAAGCACGAGTATCAACATCTATTCCAACTGTAAATATATGATGAGCTCATACAATAAATCCTAAGATACCAATAGATACTATAGCATAAATCATTCCTAAAGTTCCAAAAGCAGGTTTTCTTACAAAATTTCTTAAAATATGAGAAACTATACCAAATCCAGGTAAAATTAAAATATATACTTCTGGATGACCAAAAAATCAAAATAAATGTTGATAAAGAATAGGATCACCACCACCTGCAGGATCAAAAAATCTAGTATTAAAATTTCGATCAGTCAATAATATAGTAATGGCACCAGCTAAAACAGGTAAAGATAGCAATAATAAAAATGCTGTAACTAATACAGATCATACAAATAATGATAAACGTTCCATCGTAATTCCAGGAGCTCGTATATTAAAAATTGTAGTAATAAAATTAATAGCACCTAAAATAGAACTTATTCCTGCTAAATGTAAAGAAAAAATAGCCAAGTCTACAGATGCACCACCATGAGCAATAGGTCCACTCAGAGGAGGGTAAACAGTTCAACCTGTTCCTACCCCACCTTCAACTATTCTAGATACTAATAGTAAAATAAATGAAGGAGGAAGAAGTCAAAAAGATATATTATTTATTCGAGGAAATCTTATATCTGGAGCACCAATTAATAAAGGAACTATTCAGTTTCCAAATCCACCAATTATTATAGGTATAACTATAAAAAAAATTATAATAAAAGCATGAGCAGTAACAATAACATTATAAAAGTGTTCATCTATCAAAACAAGAGTTGTACCAAGTTCTAAACGAATTAATAATGATAATCCAGTTCCAACTAGACCACATCAAATTCCAAAAACTATATACAAGGTACCAATATCTTTATGGTTTGTTGAAAAAAGTCAACGCAACATCAGATAACTGAAAAGATAAATTAAAAGTTTATTGCAATATTGCATTCAAAAAAACAAATAAAAATAACCCCTAATAAATTCAAAAAACAAAAAATTCTTAACAGAAATTTTGAATTTCATTTGTTTGTTAAAAAGTAAGAATAAAAAAATTTTAAATAGAAATTTAACCTAATAATTGAACTAAAAATTAAGGTAAAAAAAACTAAGTACTCTAATGAGAATAAAGAAAAAAATAATACTTTTATTTTTATTAAAAATATAATAAATGGAGGTAAACCACTTATAGATAATAATATTACTCTAAAAGATAAATAATCATAAAAAAATAATCTTATAAATAAAAATATTAAAATAATTAAATAAGTTAGTATATAACCTCATAGATATCCGAAGGTTACACCGACACACATTCAACCTGAATGAGAGATAGATGAAGAACCAATTATAGATCGAATTGATGTTTGATTATTTCCTAAAATTGAACCTACAACTGCTCTTATAATTCCTAAAATTATTACTAAATATAATATATCATCTATAAAAACTAATATTCTTAAAAATCCTATAGGAGCAATTTTTAAAGGCCCCAAGATTATTAAATTACTAATTCATCTTAAAGAATTTACCAACCTTGGAACTCAAAAATGTCCTGGAAAAATTCCAAGTTTTAAACTAAGACTTATTAAAAATAAATAATTTACTAAATTAATCTGTTCTAAATAATTAAAATATAAAATCCCACTAACAAATATTATAACTCTAGCTAATCTTTGAATTAAAAAATATTTTATTATAGATTCTTTTGAAGAAGAAAAATAATTTATTACTAATAATGGAAATAACCTAATTATTCCTACTTCCATTCCAATTCATCTAATAATTCAATCACTAGATCTTAATCTAATAATAGGACTAATAAAACAAACAAAAAAAAATAATAAATTAGAAGAATTAATTAAACAATAAGAATAATCTTTTATTAATCAACATCAATGATTTCCGTTCAACCGGCGATTGTTTCTAAAAATATATAACTAATAAATAATCTATATTATTTATTAATACGACAACCTTTTCATTTAGTAGAATTTAGTCCATGACCACTTCTAATTTCATTTAGAATTTTTTCAATACCTATTGGATTAATTAACTATATTCGCACATCTAGTATCTCTTTATTAATCTTAGGAATAATAACTACAGCATTAATCTCTTTCTTATGATGACGTGATGTTGTTCGAGAATCTACCTACCAAGGATTTCATAATAAAATAGTAATAAAAGGTTTAAAAATTGGGGTAATATTATTTATTTTATCTGAAGTTTGTTTTTTTTTTGCGTTCTTTTGAGCATACTTTCATTCAAGATTAGCTCCTTCTGTAGAAATTGGAGCTCATTGACCTCCAACAGGAATTTTTACATTACAAGCATTTCAAGTACCTTTATTAAATACATCAGTTTTACTTTTATCAGGAGTATCAATTACATGAGTTCACCATTCAATTGAAGAAGGAAATTATAATTCAGCTATACAAGGATTATTTATTACTATTTTATTAGGATTATATTTTTTATTTTTACAATATGGTGAATACTCAGAAACTATATTTTCAATTTCTGATGGAATTTATGGATCTTGTTTTTTTATAGCAACAGGGTTTCATGGTACTCATGTAGCAGTTGGAGCAACATTCTTAATCGTATGTTTTTTCCGTTTAAAAAACTTTCATTTTAATAAAGATCACCATATTGGATTTTTAGCAGCTGCATGATACTGACATTTTGTTGATGTAGTATGATTATTTTTATATGTAAGAATTTATTGATGAGGATCATTTCAGAATAGCTTAATTACTAAAGCATTGATTTTGTAATTCAACGATATTTTTTTTCTGAAAAAAAAATTATTCTATTTTTAAAAATAAAATTATAGGAAATATATGTATAAATAACGAAACATATTGAAAGCCATTTATAGGAGAACTCATAAGTATATATTTTGAATATATTCCATGATTAATTCTTGTGTATAAATATATATTATAAACACCCCTAAAAAAAATTATTATTCCTATTACAATAATAAATATAATAGATAAAGATCATAATCTAGGAATAATAAATATTTCTCCTATTAAATTTAATGTAGGTGGAACTGCTATGTTTACTGAACATAATAAAAATCAAAAGAAAGACAGTATTGGATAAATTTGTAATAAACCTTTTATATGTATTAATCTTCGACTACGAACTTTTAAATATGAATAATAAGCAATACAAAATATAGCGGATGAACATAATCCATGAGCATATATAGTAATTACTGAACTTAATATTCCTCAAACTTGATCATTTAAAATCCCAACAATAACTAATGCTATATGCCCAATTGAAGAATAAGCAATAAAAGCTTTTAAATCTACTTGTCGTAAACATATTAATCTTGCAAGTAATCCCCCTCAAATTCTTAATCTTATAATAAAAATAAGAATTAATGATTTTTCACCTCTAATTCTAAAAATATAATTCATTTGAATTAAACCATACCCACCAAGTTTTAATAAAATACCAGCAAGAATTATTCTTCCAGCCAATGATGCTTCTACATGAGCTTTAGGGAGTCACAAATGACAAGAATATATTGGAAGTTTTACTAAAAAAGCCAAATACACAATAAAGTATATTGATTCATATATTCTACTATTTATACTTCTTAAAATAATTATGAATCTCCCTTCATTGTAGGACCAATAAAGTAAAACTATTAACAAAGGTAAAGATGCACAAACAGTATAAAGTATTATATAAGATCCCGCTTGTAATCGTTCAGGTTGATAACCTCAACTAATAATTAATAATAAAGTTGGAATAAGGGAAGCCTCAAAAAAAATATAGAATAATAATACATTATTAACTAAAAATACAACTACTAAAATAAATAATAAAGCTAATAGACATCTTATATATCGAGATTTTTTATTATCAGGAGTCGAAATAAAACATAAACCAATTAACAAAATTCTTAAAAAAACTAATAATCTACTAACATTGTTAAATAAAAAAATATAATTTATAGAATTAGAAAAATGTTGATTAAATATTAACATAGAAACGAGGGTTAGTAATATAGTTGAACAAACATTAACCCTTCAAGAATTAACTAAAAATATTGCTAAAATTCCAAATAATATTCTATATATAGAAAAAAGGAGATATTCCCCTAATCAAAGTTAGCAGCTTCAATTAATTTTTTTTCTTTTTGGTAAAAAAAAATTGGATTTTGAAAATCTAATAAGGAATGTTTTCCACCAAAAAATACTGAGTTTGTTTATTATTATAATACTAATTAGAATAGTTATATTTATTTTGTATTTAATACTATTTTATAATAATCAATCCTTAGAAAAACAATCTGCTTTCGAATGTGGATTCGAACCTTTAAGAGAAATACGGACTCCTTTTTCATTACGTTTTTTCATTTTAGTAATTTTATTTTTAATTTTTGACATTGAAATCAGATTATTATTCCCTATTATTTCTATTAGAATGATAACTTCATCCTTATTTATAAAATTTAGATTATTAATCTTCTTATCAGTATTATTAATCGGACTATTCCATGAATGAAATGAAGGCGCAATCGATTGAGTTTCAATATTTTAAGATAAGCTATATTTTTAAGCTTTTGGGCTCATAACTCAAATAAGATTTTTCTCTTAAAAGTCACTTTAATTTAATGAAAAAATTAATTAAAGATAAACTATCATGGAATTTTTTATTACATCCAGTTAGTAGTATTGAACAATTTTCAAAAGAAAAAATTCAGTTTTCTTTTTTAACAAGACGAATTAGGTGCCAGCAGTCGCGGTCATACCTAATTGTTTGATTTTTTTTAGATAATTTTTTTTAAAAAATGATTTTTTTTTAGTAAAATATAAAAAATCTATTACTTTTTTAAAAAGTACAAAAATAAAATTCTATTTTAAAAACTAGGATTAGATACCCTATTATTTTAGAACACATCTTACTATCTAAGCACTAAAATATTAATATTAAAACTTAAAAACTATGGCGGTAAATCAAATTTTTAGGGGAACTTACCAGATAATTGATAACCCTCAAGTGGTCCTGCTTAATCTAAGAGCTTATATATTGCCGTTGTGATTTCCCTTAAGGAGAAATCAATAAAACTTTTTTTATATAACAGGTCATAGTGTAGCTAATGTTTAAGTCATAAGGTGAGTTACAATATATATTCTTTTCAAATAAGAAATTAATATTTTCTTTAAAGATGGACTTAAAAGTAATAATAAAATATATAAATAATGAATTTTTTTTGATTTGTGCACAAATCGCCCGTCATTCTCCTTATTTTTTTAAAGGAGACAAGTCGTAACATAGTAGAGGTAACTGAAGTTGTCTCTTTTTTTGAAGTGTTCCACATTATCTTTTCAAGATAAAAATGTTTTCTTTTACTAAAGCGATATATTGCATTAAGTTTCGACCTTAAAATAGATTTTTTTTTCTAGTAAAAATTTTCAGTGATTTATTTTCTTCTTTAGATGGATGTATAAGTATCTATTCCTGAATAATAACATTGCTACTTTCTCTAATTTACTTTAACAAAACATATATTTATTCATCAAATACAAGATTAATCAAATCTCTAATCCCTTTAGGTCAAGGTAATAAAAAAATTTTACCATTTGGTTTATTTATTATTAATATCTTTTTTATATTGATTAATATAAATTTATTAGGATTAACTCCTTTTACTTATAGAATAACAAGATCACTATGATATGCATCTTCTTTAGCATTAATCATATGAATAATACTTTTAATTAGAGGTTATTTTTATTCTTTTAAAAAATCATTAGCACACCTCGTCCCAAGTGGAGCCCCAATGATCTTAGTACCTTTTTTGATTATTATTGAATCAATTTCAATTATAATCCGTCCTCTCACATTAACAGTCCGATTAATTGCCAATATTAGTGCTGGTCATATTGTTCTTTCTTTAATTGCAAATGTACTATCAAGATTAAATTTTTCAAGTATATCCACAGTACTAATAATTTCTGTAGGGTATAATATATTTGAAGTGTTCGTTTGTTTTATTCAAGCATATATTTTTACACTTCTTTTAAAACTTTACAGTGCTGAACATCCATTTAAATGAAGCTTAAAGCATTTAACTGTTAATTAAATACTACGATTTTTAAAATCGCATTTAAAATACCTCAACTGAGACCTACATCAGGATTAATTATTTTCATTAGTATCGTTTTATCGTGTATTACTATATATATTGTATTTTCTAGAACAGAAAATAAACCATTGTTTTTTTGTGGCAGATTGATGCAAAGATTTTAAGCGTCTTTTAAGAATTTTTTTCCTTCCCTTCAGTGTTTGGCACAAGAAATTTTGAGTTTCTTAGAGTTTTTTTTTCCAAGGGAAAAAACTCAAAAGCGCCGCGCGATTCAAGGTTCCACAAACCCATAGTTTTATTAACTTACTTTTAAGCTCTTTCGAGATTTTCTACTTGGAAGGTAATTATAATATTATATATTACAAAAAACAAAACATCAAAAAGATTATTGACTTTGAAGGTCAACGGTTTAACTTAACCTAATATTTTGAGATATCATAATCAATGAAAGATTTACAATCTTTTGTGCTAAGCACTTTCAAAAAAAAAATCTTGAACATTAATTGCTTCAATAACAATAGGTATAAATGAATGATTAGCCCCACAAATTTCTGAACATTGCCCATAATACACTCCTGGTCAATTTAAGAATATATTTATTGAATTTAAACGCCCTGGAACAGAGTCTATTTTTATCCCTACTGAAGGAATTGTAAATGCATGTAGTACATCAGCTGATGTTGTAACAACAGTAGTATTAACATTATATGGAAGAATAACTCGATTGTCGACCTCTAGTAATGTATAATCACCAAAATTAAGATCTTTTAATGGGACCATATAAGAATCAAATGGATCAGTTGATGGAACTTCATAAGATCAATATCATTGGTGACCAGTTCTTTTTAAAATTAAATCAGCCTTTGATTGCTCATCAAGTAAATATAATAACCGAAGTCTAGGAAATGCTAATCACACTAAAAGTAAAGCAGGAATAATTGTTCAAACAGTTTCAAGAGTCTGAGCTTCTAATATATTTCGTGAAGAGAACTTGTTCAAAATTAATTTTATTCCTAGTAATGCCACAAAACTAAAAATCCCTAATAATAACACTATTGCATGATCATGAAATAAAATTATTTCTTCTTGAATTGGTGATGCAGGGTCAAATAAAAGTTTTTGTCCTCAATAACTTATTTAACAAAGATTAGATCTTTTTAGTATCTTCAGCACTATGCTTTAAAAAAATAAGCTATTTGTTAAAAAACGAATGATACTCATCTTTTGACTTGCAATCAAAAATTTTAAATAAACTAGTTTTTATAATTATTTTAAAAAAATTAATTCTCCGACTTGACAAGCCAATATTTTGTATAAACTAAATAATTAAATTTTTTTTCACAAAAACCGGAAAAACAATCAAAAAAAATATAAGAAAAAAAAATATAAAATAGTACAAGGAACTGCTAATGATATATAAGGTTCTTCAATTGGGCACGCTCCTAATCATGTTAATAATAAAAACACAGAAACAAGAATCCAATAGGATAGTTGAAAAATAAAACAAAATCTTCCTGAAAGAGAATATTTAAATATTCCTACAGGTAAAAAATATAAAATAAAAATTGATATTACTAATGCAATAACCCCTCCAAGTTTTCTAGGAATAGAACGTAAAATTGCATATGCAAATAAAAAATATCATTCAGGTTGAATGTGTGTCGGTGTAACTTTAAAATTAGCCATTGTAAAATTCTCAGGATCTCCTAATGCATTAGGAAAAAAAAATACAATAAAACAAATAAATAAAAACAAGACTAAAAACCCAACAAAATCTTTTCACGTAAAATATGGATTAAAAGGAATTTTTCCTAAATGGTTTAGATCACCTAGTGGGTTAGTACTTCCTTTTTCATGAAGAAAAATTAAATGAACTGCAGACAATCCTATAATCAAAAAAGGTAAAATAAAATGTAACCTAAAAAATCGTGTTAATGTTGGTTGCCCTACAGAAAATCTTCCTCAAATTCATTCAACTAAAGAAGGCCCAAAATAAGGAATAGCAGATATTAAATTAGTAATAACAGTAGCTCCCCAAAATGATATTTGTCCTCAAGGCAATACATAACCTAAAAATGCAGTAGCTATTCTTACTAATAAAATAGTAACCCCAACTATTCATGTGCGTGGTTGTGTTAAATAAGATTGATAATAAAGTCCACGTCCAACGTGAAAATAAATAAATAAAAAAAAAAAACTAGCACCATTAGCATGCAAATAACGAAAAACTCATCCTAAAGGTACATCACGTATAATATGAACAATAGAATTAAAAGTATTTATGATATCTGATGTATAATGTATAGAAAGGAAAAATCCAGTCAAAATTTGTATTACTAATAATAATCCTAAAATTGATCCACCATTTCATCAAATTGAAATTCTTAAAGGTCTAGGTAAATTAACTGATTCACGAATTTTTAGCAAAATGTACAATTGATTTCAGTAAATTATTACCACGTAAACGTAAAAAAGAAACTAGTAAAGATAATCCTAAAGCAGCCTCACACGCAGCAAATGTTAAAATTATTAAAAATATATATATTGATTCATATAAATTATTTAAAGAAAAAATTATAAAAACCATACTTATTAATATTATGGCTTCTAAAATAATTAATGAACTTAAAATATATTTTTTATTAAATAAATAAGAAAAAATTAAAAAACATACAAACGTTAATGATATAAAAAAAATTGATATTTTTTTTAAAAAAATCATAATAAACATAAAAATAATATACAAATTCCAAAAGGTAAAAAAGACTTTCAACACAATATTATTAGTAGATCATACCGATGACGAGGATAAGCCCCACGTGAAAATAAATATAAAGTAGAAAATACAACAATTCCTAATACAAAAACTATCAGATTATTATTATATAAAAATCAAATTATTGACATTGTAGATATAAAAATAATATTTGCATATTCTGCTAAAAATAATAATGCAAATAAACCACCTCCATATTCTACATTAAACCCAGAAACTAATTCAGATTCACCCTCAGCAAAATCAAAAGGTGTCCGATTAGTTTCTGCTAATGTTGTTGTAAATCAAACTAGTAATAATGGAAATATTAAAAAAGCAATAGTGTAACCTTCTAAGGCTATTTCCATATTAGTTTCTAGAATTAAAAGTACAGGAACAATTAAAATAAATAATATTCTAACTTCATAAGAAATTGTTTGTGCTCTAGCACGTAAAGCTCCTAAAAATGCATACTTAGAATTTGATGTTCAACCTGCAAGAAGAATACAATATACATTAATTGCTGAAATACAAAGAAAAATTAATAACCCAAAACTAATAAATTTAACACAGTACTTTCTAGGATAAATAACCCAAAGAAATAATGCCAATGCAAATCCTATAATAGGAGCAACTACATATAAAATTTTATTACTTTTTATTGGTAAAATTATTTCATTTAAAAATAATTTTACTGCATCTGCAAATGGTTGTAAAATACCTCAAAAACCAACCGATTTTGGTCCTTTACGAATTTGAATATAACCTAAAACTTTTCGTTCATATAAAGTATAAAATGCAACAGCAATCAATACACACACAATAGTAAAAAATTCTAGTAATTCACAACATAAACAAAAATAATTATTATTACCACAAAAACTCGAAAAAAACTATTAATAAATACTGGTCAAGAAAACAATATAACATTAAAATTTCTAGAGATTTTTCTATATATGTCAACTTTTCTAAAAGATTCCAATCAACCATAATCTAAAAAATATATATTTTTCAAAAATGGATTCAATAATTTTCCAGAATTAACATAAAATGGTGCCAAAAAAAATATACTTGATCATATATAAGAATTATTTATAGAAACAAATAATCCTATCAAAATTCCAATAATTATAAAAAAATTAATAATTAAACTTAAATAATTAGGAATAAATACACATTCTAAGAATCAATTTTCAAGACTTCATATATATTTTCCTGAAATAATTGCAAAAAAAGATAGTATAATTATTGAAATATAAATTCTAAAAGATCTTTTTATAAAAAAAGAAATATTTGGTTTTCCTCAAACAAGTCTTTTTATTATACGAGTAGTGTACATAGCAGTTATAATAGTAGCAAATGAAATTATAATTAATGATAGAATATTTATTGATCTAAATATTATTTTCTCTAAAATTATATGTTTTGAGTAAAAAGCTCTTAAAAATGGAGCCCCTATTAAGCAAAAACCCCTAATATTAAAAATAACAATAATAAATGGAGAAGAGTTAGAAATTCCACCTAAAAGACGCATATCTTGAACTCCAAATGATATTAATAATACAGCACCAGCTGCTAAAAACAATAGTGCCTTAAAAAGTGCATGCATAAATAAATGAAATAATGTAATATTAGTTAATCCTATTCCTAATGTAAATACCATTAATCCTAATTGTCTCAAAGTAGATAATGCAATAATTTTTTTTAAATCAAATTCATAAATAGCTGCAGTTCCACCTAATAAACAGGTAATTGCACCTAATAATAATAATATATTTCCAAGTTCTTTAGTTATTGGGATAACTATCCTCAAACGAATAATTAAAAAAATTCCAGCAGTCACTAAAGTTCTTGAATGAACAAGTGCACTCACAGGTGTAGGAGCAGCTATAGCTGCTGGTAATCACCTTCTAAAAGGATATTGTGCACTTTTAGTTAAGCTTGCAATAGATAAAATTAAAACTAATATTAAAGCAGTTGAACATATAGGATAATATTGAAATTGTCCTAAGAAAACAAATAAAAAAAATGATACAACAATAAAAACATCACCAATACGATTAATTAACATAGTATGAAAACCTGCAATTATTGAATCTTTTCTTTGGTAATAAATAATTAATGCAAAAGATGTTACTCCTAACCCATCTCACCCAATTAATATAAATAATAATGAACCAGAAAATACTAGAAAACATATTCTTACTACAAAACTCAATAAAATTCACATAAACCGATAAAAAAAAACATCTTCTTTTATATATTCACAAGAAAACAAAAATGCCCTTCTAGAAATTATCATTACAATAGTAACGAATATAAATCTTACCTTATCAAACACCATAGAAAACGAAAATTCACAAGTATTAATTCTTAATAAATTAATTTCTAAAATGTATGTTATATTTGTATAAATAAACACTAATATAGTTATTATTATAATAATTATTAACCTAAACAACAAAAAGGATAT